ACAAAATCTACTAAATGAACCTTAATCTATTTATTTTAAATACCCTACTATAACCTAAAACCACATCGTGGTCTCTTTTTATAATACCTCGGGAGCTAATGAAACTATTTTAGTAAAATTGAACTGTCTCAATTCTCGGGCAATCGCACCAAAAACTCGAGTTCCTTTTGGATTTCCTTCTTGATCAATCACAACTGCAGCATTGTCATCATATCGTATTATCATACCGTTGTCACGTTTCAGTTCTTTACAAGTACGTACAATTACAGCTCTGACCACTTCTGATCTTTCTAGAGGCATGTTTGGAACAGCGTCTTTGATCACAGCAACAATAACGTCACCAATATGAGCATATCGACGATTGCTAGCTCCTATGATTCGAATACACATCAATTCTCGAGCCCCGCTGTTATCTGCTACATTCAAATGGGTCTGAGGTTGAATCATATCATTTTTTTTTTTTTTTTTTTTTTTTTTTCTGTTTTTTACAATAAAAAGTTCGAAGAAAAAAAGAAATATTATTTGTTCAAAAAAAGAAACCTGCACCCGCTATTTTTAAGGCCTATTTCTTTTTTATCCCGAAATCATGAATTGAGCTCGTATAGGCATTTTAGACGCTGCTATTGAAATAGCCCTTCTGGCTATATTTTCTGTTACTCCACCCATTTCATAAAGGATTCGACCTGGTTTAACAACAGCTACCCAATATTCGGGAGAGCCTTTACCTGAACCCATACGTGTTTCTGCGGGCCTTACTGTAACTGGTTTATCTGGAAATATACGGACCCATATTTTTCCACCGCGACGCGCATTTCGTGTCATTGCTCGTCGACCTGCTTCTATTTGTCTAGATGTGATCCAAGCGGGTTCAAGTGCCTGAAGAGCGTATTTACCAAAACAAATAGTATTACCTCGATAAGACATTCCCTTCATTCTTCCTCTATGTTGTTTACGGAATCTGGTTCTTTTGGGGTTATAGTTGATGGTTTGTTTTGAATTCCATCTCTACTACAGAACCGGACGTGAGAGTTTCTTCTCATCCAGCTCCTCGCGAATAAATCAATTCAAATTCAAGATTTTGAATTCAATTCAGATAGAAAATAATTTGAATTAAGTTTAATAAGAAATATACTGAATCATGTATTTCATTTAATAAATATATTATTAATTTGTATATCTTGTTTGTATAGATAACCAAATCTAAATATATTCAATAATTTTTTATTTATCTATTTTATAATGTTTTAGAATGTTAAAACAAATCTTTCTTTTATTTTACTCTTTATCGTATTGGATTGACCCAATTTTAGCAATCCAAGAAAATAAAGTTTTCGCGGGCGAATATTTACTCTTTCAATTTCTATTTCAGTTTTCTCATTAGTTCATAATTTTTTCGAATAGATGAATTGGTCTCTGGACGGTTCCGCCATCCCGATCAATGAATCGTTCGAATTCTTTTTCACTAAAATCTTTTGAATTCACAGGTTCCATCGTTCCCATCGCTTCTGAATTAATGGTTAGGTCTGAATTCTACAACGGAGCTATTAGTTTTTGAGTCAATATTCTTAGTCTTTATTGGCTCGAAGCTCTTTATTTTTTGTTCGATGAGCAGATACATTTAATGATGAATCCGTATTGATGCTTTATTACACAGATTTTTCCTGAGATGACTCATAGACCTTACATATTGGAATTCTATATCTATATCATCAATATTCTTTATTCTTTTTCTTTCTTTCTCTCATCCTTCCATTTATCCATACCCTTTCTTTTTGATTTCGATTGACAACTTAGAAATTTTTTGAATAAAAAAGATTTCAGTTGCTACAACAATATGAACAATATATCATATCTTGACTGGTTCTTTGGATCCAGATAATACGAAGTGATGAGTTGGTTATTACTTCTATAGTTCTTTGTTTATACTATATACTATGAGGCTGGTTTTTTATACTAACCCTCAAAAAACCAACGAGTCACACACTAAGCATAGCAATTTTATCAAAAGATTCATTGAATTTTTATTAAACTCTATAGAATTATAATTGTTCGTTTTTTTATTGAACAGAAAAGAAAAAGAAGAAACGAATTGATCATTTTTTGTTCCATCGCTGGATAGAATGCAAGGGGAAATAAAGGTTTATTATCCACCTTCTAAAAATATCCAAATTTTTATTCCTAATACCCCATAGATTGTTCGAACTGTATATGAACAATAATCAATTTTAGCTCGAATGGTTTGTAGTGGAACCCTACCCTCTCTGATCCATTCAACACGCGCAATTTCTTTTCCGTCGATACGTCCTGCAATTTGCACTTGAATTCCTTTTGTATCTGCTTGTTCAGTTAATTCTATAGCCTTTTTCATTGCTTTGCGAAAAGAAACTCTATTTTTTAATTGTCCGGCTATAAATTCTGCAAGAATATTAGGGTTTCCATAAGGCTTTTCAATTCGTGTGATAGCAATGTTAAGTTTTCTATTTACAGCATTAAATTCTTT